GCTCACGTAGCTTAAACCAAAGCATAGCACTGAAGATGCTAAGATGATCCCTAAAAAGTTCCATGGGCACAAAGGTTTGGTCCTAGCCTTACTATCAGCTTTAGCTCAAATTACACATGCAAGTCTCCGCAGTCCCGTGAGGATGCCCCAAACTTCCCACCCGGAAATAGGGAGTTGGCATCAGGCACAACTACTAAGCCCAAGACGCCTTGCTCAGCCACACCCCCAAGGGAATTCAGCAGTGATAAACATTAAGCCATAAGCGAAAGCTTGACTTAGTCGGAGCTAAGAGGGCCGGTTAAACTCGTGCCAGCCACCGCGGTTATACGAGAGACCCTAGTTGATTAAAGCGGCGTAAAGAGTGGTTATGGAACTATTCTTTTAAAGCAGAAAACCTCTCAAACTGTTATACGCACCCAGAGGTCTGAATCCCTCACACGAAAGTGACTTTATTTATGCCCACCAGAACCCACGAAAGCCGGGACACAAACTGGGATTAGATACCCCACTATGCCCAGCCGTAAACTAAAATGCTAATATACAACTAGCATCCGCCAGGGAACTACGAGCACCAGCTTAAAACCCAAAGGACTTGGCGGTGCCTCAGACCCCCCTAGAGGAGCCTGTCCTAGAACCGATAATCCCCGTTCAACCTCACCACTCCTTGCCCTTTCCGCCTATATACCACCGTCGTCAGCTTACCCTGTGAAGGAAAAGTAAGCAAAATGGAAACTTTCCAAAACGTCAGGTCGAGGTGTAGCACACGAAGTGGGAAGAGATGGGCTACATTGCCTGATTAAGGCTACCAACGAAGAGTCGTCTGAAAAGACTATTTGAAGGTGGATTTAGCAGTAAAAGGGGAATAGAGTGCCCCTTTGAAGCCGGCTCTGAGGCGCGCACACACCGCCCGTCACTCTCCCCAATAACCCTAACCCACCAGTAACTTTAACCCAAAGCACAAAAAAAGGGGAGGCAAGTCGTAACATGGTAAGTGTACCGGAAGGTGCACTTGGAATAACTAGGACGTGGCCGAGATAGTCAGGCAACTCTCTTACACTGAGTCTACACCCATGCAAGTTGGGTCGCCCTAAGCCACAAAGCTAGCTCAAACTTTATAGCAAAATCCTAAATATAAATATCTACTCAAGCACTGAAAAACAAAAACCAAATCATTTGACCTTCCCAGTATGGGTGACAGAAAAGAACCCCTGAAGCAATAGACAAAGTACCGCAAGGGAAAGCTGAAAAAGAAATGAAATAACCCATTAAAGCACAAAAAAGCAGAGATTATCCCTCGTACCTTTTGCATCATGATTCAGCAAGTTTACTCAAGCAAAGAGAACTCTAGTTTGCACCCCCGAAACTTGACGAGCTACTCCGAGACAGCCAACTATGGGCCAACCCATCTCTGTGGCAAAAGAGTGGGAAGATCTCCGAGTAGAGGCAAAAAACCTACCGAGCCAAGTTATAGCTGGTTGCCTAATAAATGAATAAAAGTTCAGCCCCGCCTAGCCCAACTCAAAACAGTCCTACAAAAAAAGACAAAGAGCTCACTCGCGGGAGTTAGTCAGAGGAGGTACAGCTCCTCTGATAAAGGATACAACCTTTTTAGGAGACAAAAGAATATTACCTATTAAGGCCTTAGGTCTCAGTGGGCCTGAAAGCAGCCATCTGACCCGAAAGCGTTAAAGCTCCGACCATAAAAAAGCCTTTTATACTATTTTTATATCTGATCCCCTTAATCTTATTAGGCCTCCCCATGCACTCATGGGAGAGACGATGCTGAAACGAGTAACAAGAAGAATGAACTTCTCCACGCACAAGTGTATGTCAAATTGGACCAACCACCGACAACTAACGAACCCAACAAAAGAGGGCCCTGCACACCCGCCACCTCTGACCAAGAAAACCATGCTATTCAGGATCGTTACCCCAACACAGGAGTGCTAAAATAAGGAAAGACTAAAAGAAAAAAAAGGAACTCGGCAAACCCAGACCCCGCCTGTTTACCAAAAACATCGCCTCTTGCACCACAAAGTATAAGAGGTCCCACCTGCCCTGTGACTTTTAGTTTAACGGCCGCGGTATCCTAACCGTGCGAAGGTAGCGCAATCAATTGCCTTTTAAATGAAGGCCTGTATGAATGGTATTACGAGGGTCTAACTGTCTCTTTTTTCTAGTCAGTTAAACTGATCTGTCCGTGCAGAAGCGGACATTACTATACAAGACGAGAAGACCCTATGGAGCTTTAGACACTAGCCAACCATGAACAAGCGGCCTTAAACTAACAAGCCTTAAACACCCATGAGTCATGGCAAAGTAGTCTTAGGTTGGGGCGACCGCGGGAGAAAATAAAGCTCCCAAGCAGACTGGGGAAACCCTCAAACCAAGAGTTACAACTCTAAGCCACAAAAATTTTGACTGAAATGATCCGATCAAAAGATCGATTAACGAACCAAGTTACCCTAGGGATAACAGCGCAATCCCCTCCCAGAGTCCCTATCGACGAGGGGGTTTACGACCTCGATGTTGGATCAGGACATCCTAATGGTGCAGCCGCTATTAAGGGTTCGTTTGTTCAACGATTAAAGTCCTACGTGATCTGAGTTCAGACCGGAGAGATCCAGGTCGGTTTCTATCTGTAAAGCTCCCATCCCTAGTACGAAAGGACCGGGATGGGGGGGCCCATGCTAGCAGTAAGCCCCCCATCTACCTGCTGAAACCAACTAAAGCAGACAAAGATAAACAACCCCACGGCTCAAGAAAAGAGCTGTCTTATTTATTCGCGCTAGGGTGGCAGAGCCTGGTAAATGCAGAAAGCCTAAGCCTTTCGCCGCGGAGGTTCAAATCCTCCCCCTAACTTATGCTAAGCATTATTATTACCCACATTATTAATCCCCTAGCCTACATTGTCCCCATCTTACTCGCAGTAGCATTCCTTACACTAGTAGAACGAAAAGTACTAGGATATATACAACTACGAAAAGGCCCAAATGTAGTAGGACCATACGGACTACTTCAACCTATTGCCGACGGAGTCAAACTATTTATTAAAGAACCAGTACGGCCCTCCACATCCTCTCCCTTCCTATTTCTAGCTACTCCCACCCTAGCCCTCACATTAGCCTTGACGCTATGAGCACCCCTACCAATACCCCACCCTGTCACAGATCTTAACCTCAGCATACTATTTATCCTAGCACTATCAAGCTTAGCCGTGTATTCCATTTTAGGGTCCGGATGGGCCTCCAATTCAAAATATGCCCTCATTGGGGCACTTCGGGCAGTAGCTCAAACCATTTCCTATGAAGTAGCACTAGGACTAATTTTATTATCCACAATCGTCTTCACCGGCGGCTTTACATTAACAATGTTTAGTGTCACACAAGAAAGCATTTGACTACTCGCCCCTGCCTGACCCCTAGCAGCAATATGATTTGTTTCTACCCTGGCTGAGACCAACCGAGCACCATTCGACCTCACCGAAGGTGAGTCAGAACTAGTCTCCGGGTTTAACGTAGAATATGCAGGAGGCCCATTCGCACTTTTTTTCCTAGCTGAATATGCTAATATTCTATTTATAAACACTCTATCAGCCATCCTATTTATAGGAGCAACTAATCTACCCCTACTCCCAGAACTTACAACTATTAACATTATAATTAAAGCCGCCTTCCTATCCGCCTTATTCCTCTGAGTGCGGGCCTCATATCCACGATTCCGATATGACCAACTCATACATCTAGTATGAAAAAATTTCCTGCCCCTTACACTAGCCCTCATTATATGACACACAGCTGTACCTCTCGCCACCGCGGGACTGCCCCCCCAACTGTAAGGAACTGTGCCTGAACGCCTAAGGGACACTTTGATAGAGTGAACCACAGGGGTTAAACTCCCCTCAGCTCCTTAGAAACAAGGGAATTGAACCCTTCCTCCGAAAATCAAAACTTCGGGTGCTTCCTCTACACCATTTTCTAGTAAGGTCAGCTAAATAAGCTTTTGGGCCCATACCCCAAACATGTTGGTTAAAACCCTTCCCATACTAATGAACCCCTATGTACTCACCATTCTACTTACCAGCCTCGGACTAGGAACCACTCTTACCTTCATAAGCTCACACTGACTCCTTGCCTGAATGGGACTAGAAATTAATACACTAGCCATTATCCCCCTCATAGCCCAAAAACACCACCCCCGGGCAGTAGAAGCCACAACCAAATATTTCCTTATTCAGGCAACAGCAGCAGCCATGATCCTGTTTGCCGCATCTACAAATGCATGAATCCTAGGCCAATGAGATATTAATTACATATCCCACCCCCTCACTTCTTCTATAGCAATAACAGCTTTAGCATTAAAAGTGGGACTAGCCCCCCTTCATCTCTGACTGCCCGAAGTACTGCAAGGTATTACCCTTACCACAGGGCTCATCTTATCCACTTGACAAAAACTAGCCCCTCTAGCACTTATTCTACAAACGGCAAACTTCACCCACCCTCTCCTGCTTACCACCCTAGCACTCGCATCAACACTTATTGGGGGCTGAGGAGGACTTAACCAAACCCAATTACGCAAAATCCTAGCATACTCCTCAATCGCCCATTTAGGATGAATAATTTTAATATCCCAAATAGCCCCTCAAATAACCATTATTGCTTTAACCACCTATATCGTTATGACAACCGCAGCCTTCCTAACTTTAAACAACACTAATTGCACAAAAACTATTACACTAGCCTCAGCTTGAACCAAAGCCCCAACGCTAGCAGCACTAGCCTGCCTTATTTTGTTATCTCTAGGAGGACTACCCCCTCTTACTGGATTCTTACCAAAATGACTTATTATTCAAGAACTCGCCAATCAAGGACTAGCTATTACCGCCACTATCATTGCACTGACCGCCTTAATTAGCTTATTTTTTTACCTGCGCTTAACCTACGCCGTTACCCTCACCCTATCCCCACAAACCACCCACGCAACAACACCCTGACGAATCCAAACAAAACAACCAACACTTGCACTTGCCCTAGCCACTATCATAACCACCTGCCTCTTACCTATTACCCCTACCATTTTTACTCTTCTAACCTAGGAACTTAGGATAGCATTAGACCATGAGCCTTCAAAGCTCCCAGCAGGAGTGAAAATCTCCTAGTCCCTGCTAAGACTTGCGGGATTTTATCCCACATCACCTGAATGCAACTCAGACACTTTAATTAAGCTAAAGCCTTTCTAGGCGGGAAGGCCTCGATCCTACAAACTCTTAGTTAACAGCTAAGCGCCCCAACCAACGAGCATCCGCCTACTTTCCCCGCCGCCTAGTAAAAGGCGGGGAAAGCCCCGGCAGGCGTTAACCTACGTCTTCGGGCTTGCAACCCGACATGAACTTCACCACAGAGCTTGGTAAAAAGAGGACTTAAACCTCTGTGATCGGAGCTACAATCCGCCGCCTAAACTCTCGGCCAATCTACCTGTGGCAATTACACGTTGATTTTTCTCAACAAATCACAAAGACATTGGCACCCTTTACCTTATTTTTGGTGCCTGAGCAGGAATAGTAGGGACAGCACTCAGCCTCTTAATTCGAGCAGAATTAAGTCAACCAGGAGCACTTCTGGGGGACGACCAGATTTATAATGTGATCGTCACTGCTCACGCATTCGTAATAATCTTCTTCATAGTTATACCAATCCTAATCGGTGGGTTTGGAAACTGATTAGTTCCTTTAATGCTTGGGGCTCCGGATATGGCGTTCCCTCGAATGAACAACATGAGCTTCTGGCTCCTTCCTCCTTCATTCCTTCTCCTTCTCGCGTCATCCGGAGTTGAAGCAGGAGCCGGAACAGGATGAACAGTGTACCCCCCTCTAGCAGGAAACCTGGCCCATGCAGGAGCATCAGTAGACCTGACAATTTTTTCCCTACACCTAGCAGGGATTTCATCAATCTTAGGTGCTATTAATTTCATTACTACTATTATCAACATGAAACCACCCGCTATTTCACAGTATCAGACACCTCTATTTGTCTGAGCTGTTTTAATTACAGCAGTACTTTTACTTCTCTCACTTCCGGTCCTAGCCGCTGGAATTACTATGCTTCTTACAGACCGAAACCTCAACACCACCTTCTTTGACCCAGCAGGAGGAGGAGACCCAATTCTTTACCAACACTTATTCTGATTCTTTGGGCACCCTGAAGTTTATATTTTAATTTTACCAGGATTCGGCATTATCTCCCACATCGTAGCCTACTACGCAGGCAAAAAAGAACCCTTCGGCTATATAGGAATGGTGTGAGCTATGATGGCCATTGGACTACTAGGGTTTATCGTATGAGCCCACCATATGTTTACAGTAGGTATGGACGTTGACACCCGAGCATATTTTACATCCGCAACAATAATCATTGCCATCCCCACAGGAGTTAAAGTCTTTAGCTGACTTGCTACTCTGCACGGAGGGGCCATTAAATGAGAGACCCCGATACTTTGAGCACTGGGCTTCATCTTCTTGTTTACAGTAGGAGGCCTTACAGGCATTGTACTAGCAAATTCATCATTAGACATTGTTCTACATGACACATACTACGTAGTAGCACACTTCCACTATGTCTTATCAATGGGTGCAGTATTTGCCATTGTTGCAGCATTTGTACACTGATTCCCCTTATTTACCGGATACACCCTCCACAGCACCTGAACAAAAATCCACTTTGGGGTAATGTTTGTAGGGGTTAACCTCACATTCTTCCCTCAGCACTTCCTAGGGCTGGCAGGAATGCCTCGACGATACTCTGACTACCCAGACGCATACACCCTTTGAAACACCGTATCCTCAATCGGCTCACTAATCTCACTTGTAGCAGTTATTATGTTCCTATTTATTATCTGAGAAGCATTTGCCGCTAAGCGAGAAGTAGCATCAGTAGAACTAACTGTTACAAACGTAGAATGACTTCACGGATGCCCTCCCCCTTATCACACTTTTGAGGAGCCAGCCTTCGTCCAAGTCAAATAACGAGAAAGGAGGGAATCGAACCCCCGTGGGATGGTTTCAAGCCAACCACATAACCACTCTGACACTTTCTTAATTTAAGGTGCTAGTAAAATATTTACCTTATCTTGTCAAGATAAAATTGTGGGTTGAACTCCCGCGCACCTTGACAGAGCTAAATGGCACATCCCTCACAACTAGGATTGCAAGACGCGGCCTCCCCTGTAATAGAAGAACTAATTCACTTCCACGACCATGCGCTAATAATTGTATTTTTAATTAGTACCCTGGTCCTCTACGTTATCGTAGCCATAGTCTCCATCAAACTCACTAATAAATATATCTTGGACTCACAAGAAATTGAAATTGTCTGAACCATTCTCCCCGCTGTAATTCTTATTATAATTGCACTCCCATCCCTCCGGATCCTCTACCTTATAGATGAAATCAACGACCCACATCTAACCATCAAAGCTATAGGACATCAATGATACTGAAGCTACGAATATACAGATTATGAAGACCTAGGATTTGATTCGTACATAGTTCCAACTCAAGACCTCATCCCCGGACAATTCCGACTCCTAGAAACAGACCATCGAATGGTTGTCCCTATAGAATCCCCAGTGCGAGTTTTGGTATCAGCTGAAGACGTACTTCACTCCTGAGCAGTTCCAGCTTTAGGTGTAAAAATAGACGCAGTACCAGGCCGCCTGAATCAAACCGCCTTCATTACTTCTCGACCTGGAGTATTCTACGGACAATGCTCGGAAATCTGCGGGGCTAATCATAGCTTCATGCCTATTGTAGTAGAAGCCGTTCCCTTAGAACACTTCGAAAATTGATCATCACTAATAATTGAAGACGCCTCATCAGGAAGCTAAAATGGACCTAGCGTCAGCCTTTTAAGCTGAAGTTTGGTGACTCCGCCCCACCTCTGGTGATATGCCTCAATTAAACCCCGCTCCTTGATTTTTTATCCTCATCCTCTCATGACTTACATTTTTAATCGTTCTTCCACCTAAAATTCTAGCACATGAATTTACTAACGAACCTACAGTTATAGGCGCTGAAAAACCTAAACCTGAATCTTGAAACTGACCATGATACTAAGCTTCTTCGACCAATTTGCAAGTCCAAATTATTTAGGGATCCCTCTTATTGCCCTAGCAATTGTTCTTCCATGAATTCTTTACCCCACCCCTACTTCTCGATGAGTAAATAACCGCCTCCTTACTCTTCAAGGATGATTTATTAATCGTCTTAGCCAACAAATCTTCCTCCCAATTAACCCAGGAGGACACAAATGAGCTATACTACTTACATCACTAATAATCTTCCTTATTACAATTAACATGTTAGGACTTCTTCCATACACTTTTACACCAACTACGCAACTCTCTCTTAATATAGCATTCGCAGTGCCACTATGACTAGCCACCGTAATTATTGGCATGCGAAATCAACCTACTGCAGCACTAGGACACCTTCTCCCAGAAGGCACCCCTACCCCACTTATCCCAGTCTTAATTATTATCGAAACCATCAGCTTATTCATCCGTCCCTTAGCACTTGGTGTTCGACTCACAGCCAATCTCACAGCAGGCCACCTACTTATTCAACTAATTGCAACCGCAGCATTCGTCCTTCTCCCTATTATGCCTACTGTTGCAATCCTCACAGCCACAGTGCTCTTTTTATTAACCCTTCTAGAAGTAGCTGTTGCAATAATCCAAGCATACGTATTTGTACTCCTACTAAGCCTATACCTACAAGAAAACGTCTAATGGCCCACCAAGCACACGCATTTCACATAGTCGACCCCAGCCCTTGACCTTTAACCGGCGCAGTAGGAGCCCTACTGCTCACATCCGGCACTGCGATTTGATTCCACTTCCACTCAACTACGCTAGCAACAATAGGCTTTATTTTAACAATTTTAACTATGTACCAGTGATGACGAGATATTATCCGAGAAGGCACATTTCAAGGCCATCACACACCCCCTGTCCAAAAAGGTCTTCGGTACGGAATAATTCTTTTTATTACATCTGAAGTTTTCTTCTTTGCAGGATTCTTCTGAGCATTCTACCACTCTAGCTTAGCCCCCACTCCTGAACTAGGGGGGTGCTGACCACCTACAGGAATTACAACCCTAGACCCATTTGAAGTCCCCCTACTAAATACAGCAGTCCTCCTAGCATCCGGTGTGACCGTAACATGAGCTCACCATAGCCTAATAGAAGGGGAGCGAAAACAAGCAATTCAATCTTTAACCCTGACAATCTTATTAGGGTTCTACTTTACATTTTTACAAGGTATGGAGTATTACGAAGCTCCCTTCACTATCGCAGATGGAGTATATGGATCCACATTCTTCGTAGCAACAGGCTTCCACGGACTCCACGTCATCATTGGCTCAACATTCTTAGCTGTCTGCCTCCTTCGCCAAGTACTCTACCATTTTACCTCCAACCACCACTTTGGCTTTGAAGCTGCCGCCTGATATTGACACTTTGTCGACGTAGTTTGATTATTCTTATACGTCTCCATCTACTGATGAGGATCATAATCTTTCTAGTATAAAAGACAATACAAATGGCTTCCAACCATTTAATCTTAGTTAAAACCTAAGGAAAGATAATGAACCTAATCACAACAATCCTAGCAATCGCAACTGCCCTCTCACTCGTACTTATAGCTGTATCCTTCTGACTCCCACAAATGAACCCAGACGCCGAGAAACTATCCCCCTACGAATGCGGCTTTGACCCCCTCGGCTCTGCTCGCCTCCCATTTTCCTTACGATTCTTCCTAGTCGCAATCCTCTTTCTTTTATTTGACCTAGAAATTGCTCTTCTTCTCCCACTCCCCTGAGGTAATCAACTCCTAGAACCAAAAACTACACTGATCTGAGTAATAGCTGTCATTGGGCTGTTAACTCTTGGTCTAATCTATGAATGACTTCAAGGAGGACTAGAGTGGGCCGAATAGAGAGTTAGTCCAACAAAGACTTCTAATTTCGGCTTAGACAATTATGGTGAAAATCCATAACCCTCTTATGACCCCAACACACTTCAGCTTTACAACAGCATTTATCTTAGGCCTAATGGGAGTAGCATTTCACCGAACCCATCTTCTCTCTGCACTCTTATGCTTGGAGGGTATAATACTATCACTATTTATTGCCCTATCACTTTGATCACTGCAAATGGGAACAACAAACTTTGCACCGGCACCAATAATACTTCTTGCCTTTTCGGCTTGCGAAGCAAGTGCAGGACTAGCCCTACTAGTAGCAACAGCCCGTACCCACGGCACAGATCGCCTACAAAACCTTAATCTTCTACAATGTTAAAAGTGCTTATCCCGACTCTCATATTATTTCCCACAATCTGACTATCACCACAAAAGTGATTATGAACCGCCACTGCAGCACACAGCCTAGTAATTGCCCTAGTAAGCTTCAGCTGATTAAACTGACCCTCTGAAACAGGTTGATCCGCCTCTAACACCTACATAGCTATTGACCCCTTATCTTCTCCCCTCCTAGTACTTACATGCTGATTACTTCCTCTAATAATTTTGGCTAGCCAAAACCACACCCAAGTAGAACCCATTTCACGCCAACGAATATATATTACCTTGCTTACTTCTTTGCAAGCTTTCCTTATCTTGGCCTTTGGAGCCACCGAAATCATCATGTTTTACATCATATTTGAAGCCACGCTAGTACCTACCTTAATTATTATTACCCGATGAGGCAACCAGGCAGAGCGACTTAATGCAGGCACATATTTCCTGTTTTATACACTAGCAGGATCTCTACCACTCTTAGTTGCACTCCTAGCACTCCAAGCTTCAACAGGAAGCCTGTCAATAATTACATTAAATTTTAATCAACCCCCAACCCTTATTCACCAAGCAGATAAACTCTGATGAGCTGCCTGCTTACTTGCTTTCCTAGTAAAAATGCCACTTTATGGGGTCCATCTCTGACTCCCCAAAGCCCACGTAGAAGCACCCATTGCAGGATCAATAGTACTGGCCGCAGTCTTACTAAAACTAGGGGGATACGGAATAATTCGAATCACACCTATCCTTGACCCGCTGACAAAAGAGATAGCCTACCCTTTCATCGTTCTTGCACTGTGAGGAATTGTGATAACTGGTACAATCTGCTTACGACAAACAGACCTAAAATCACTCATTGCCTACTCTTCCGTAAGTCACATGGGGCTAGTAGCCAGCGGAATTCTAACCCAAACCCCATGGGGACTAACTGGGGCCATTATTTTAATAATCGCACACGGACTAACCTCTTCAGCACTTTTCTGTTTGGCCAATACCAGCTATGAACGAACCCACAGTCGAACCATGGCCCTTGCACGGGGCATACAAACCCTCTTCCCACTTACAGCAACATGATGATTTATTGCTAACCTAGCCAACTTAGCCCTTCCCCCCCTTCCAAACTTAATAGGAGAAATAATAATCATTACTACTATATTTAATTGATCACCCTGATCTATTATCTTAACAGGACTAGGAACACTAATTACTGCAGGTTACTCACTTTATATGTTCCTTATAACACAACGAGGTCAAACACCCTCCCACATCACCGCTCTCCCCCCATATCATACTCGAGAGCACCTTTTAATTACTCTTCACCTCATCCCCATTATTCTCTTAATAATCAAGCCAGAACTAATATGAGGTTGATTCTATTGCAGGTGTAGTTTACTAAAAATGTTGGATTGTGATTCCAAAGAAAGGGGTTAAACCCCCCTCCCCCGCCGGAGAGAGGCCTGCGGCACAAGAGACTGCTAATCCCTTCCCCTACAGTTAAAATCTGTAGCTCACTCGGCTCATGAAGGATAACAGTCATCCGCTGGTCTTAGGAACCAAAAATTCTTGGTGCAAATCCAAGCAGGAGCTATGCAAACCACCCTTGTAATAACCTCATCACTTATTCTAATTTTCATTCTTCTAGCCTACCCTCTTTTTACCACAATAAACCCTACTCCCCTAAAGAACGAATGAGCAACTACCCATGTTAAAACCGCAGTCAGTACCGCATTCGTTGTTAGCCTCTTGCCTCTATTTATTTTTCTAGATCAAGGAATAGAAGCAGTAGTCACAAACTGACATTGAATAAACACATCAACATTTAACATTAATATTAGCCTGAAACTAGACTTCTACTCTATTATCTTCACACCAATCGCCCTTTATGTCACATGATCAATCTTAGAGTTTGCCGCCTGGTACATACACGAAGACCCTAATATAAACCGCTTCTTTAAATACCTATTAACCTTCCTCATTGCAATAGTTATCCTAGTGACAGCGAACAATATGTTCCAACTTTTTATTGGCTGAGAAGGAGTAGGAATTATATCCTTCCTACTTATTGGATGATGATACGGTCGGGCAGACGCTAACACCGCTGCACTTCAGGCTGTAATTTACAACCGAGTAGGAGACATCGGATTTATTATAACCATGGCCTGATTTGCCACCAAAATTAACTCATGAGAAATCCAACAAATCTTTTCCCTCTCCGGAGACTTCAACACCACCCTGCCTGCATTAGGATTGGTCATTGCTGCAACAGGAAAGTCAGCACAATTTGGACTTCACCCCTGACTCCCATCTGCAATGGAAGGCCCTACCCCAGTCTCTGCCCTACTGCATTCAAGCACAATAGTTGTTGCAGGCATTTTCTTGCTTATTCGCTTACACCCCTTTATGGCTGCTAACCAAAACATTATAACCCTCTGCCTCTGCCTCGGCGCCCTCACTACACTATTTACTGCCACATGTGCCCTAACCCAAAATGATATTAAAAAGATTGTAGCTTTTTCAACCTCCAGTCAACTAGGACTAATGATAGTTACAATTGGACTTAACCAACCCCAACTTGCTTTCCTCCACATTTGCACTCACGCATTCTTTAAAGCAATATTATTCCTATGCTCAGGATCTATTATCCATAGCCTTAATGATGAACAAGATATCCGCAAAATAGGAGGACTCCACCATCTAGCACCATTTACCTCTACCTGTACAACAATTGGAAGCCTTGCCCTAACAGGGACCCCCTTCTTAGCCGGATTCTTTTCAAAAGATGCAATCATTGAAGCCCTAAACACCTCCCACCTTAACGCCTGAGCCCTAATCCTAACCTTAGTAGCAACCTCTTTTACAGCTGCTTATAGCCTCCGAGTAATCTTCTTTGTATCCATAGGAACTCCCCGATTCCTCCCTCTCTCCCCAATTAATGAAAATGACCCTCAAGTCATCAACCCGATCAAACGATTGGCATGAGGAAGTATCGTAGCAGGCTTAATCCTTACCTCCAATATTACCCCTCTAAACACCCCTGTTATAACCATGCCCCCCCTACTAAAATTAGCCGCCCTCCTAGTCACAATTATTGGCCTCCTTACTGCACTAGAGCTAGCAAACTTAACCTCCAAACAATTAAAAATTACCCCCATTATTAAAACACACAACTTCTCCAATGCCTTAGGATACTTCCCAGCTACAGTACATCGACTGGTCCCCAAACTCACTCTTATTATAGGACAGACAATAGCCAACCAAATAGCTGACCAAACATGATTGGAAGCATCCGGACCCAAAGGATTGGCATCTGTGCAACTTAAAATATCTACTATTACCAGCGACATGCAACAAGGAATAATCAAAACTTACCTCACCACTTTCCTTATTACTCTTGCACTAGCAACCCTTATAATTCTTATCTAAACTGCCCGCAAAGTCCCCCGACTCATCCCTCGAACAACTTCCAAGACAACAAACAAACTCAACAGCAAAACCGCAGCGCAAATTACCAATAAACTACCCCCCATAGAATATATTACACCCACCCCCCCAACATCCTCAGAAAGCACAAAAAACTCTTTAAAGCTACTTACTGCAGGTAACAGATAATTATATCAATCAGCACTAAAATACCCCCCAGCCACTACTACCCCCACTAAATAGAATACTACATACTCCAATACTGAAGCATCCCATCAACCCTCAGGATGTGGCTCAGCCGCTAAAGCAGCGGAATAAGCAAAGACAACCAACATTCCTCCCAAATAAATTAAAAACAATACCAACGCCAGAAAAGAAGCCCCACAACCAGCCAAAACAGCACACCCAGCCCCTGCTACCACAACTAAACCAAGAGCTGCAAAATAAGGCGCCGGATTAGATGCTACCCCTACCAACCCTAAAACCAATAAAAATAATCATGCACAAAATAAATAAGACATAATTTCCACTCGGACTTTAACCAAGACTAATGACTTGAAAAACCACCGTTGTTATTCAACTATAGAAACCCCTAATGGCAAGCCTACGAAAAACCCACCCCCTACTTAAAATTGCTAACGACGCACTAGTAGACCTCCCAGCCCCATCTAACATTTCAGTTTGATGAAATTTTGGATCTCTTCTAGGACTATGTCTAGCCGCACAAATCCTCACAGGACTATTCTTAGCCATACACTACACCTCAGATATCGCCACTGCCTTCTCTTCAGTAGCCCACATTTGCCGGGATGTAAATTATGGATGACTTATCCGAAATATACATGCAAATGGAGCATCATTCTTCTTTATTTGTATTTATGCACACATCGCCCGAGGACTTTACTATGGGTCATACCTCTATATAGAAACTTGAAATATCGGAGTAGTTCTTCTTCTCTTAGTAATAATAACTGCCTTCGTTGGATACGTTCTCCCATGAGGACAAATGTCGTTTTGAGGGGCAACCGTTATTACCAACCTACTATCAGCAATTCCCTATGTTGGCAACGAACTAGTCCAATGAATCTGAGGTGGTTTCTCAGTTGACAACGCAACACTTACACGATTCTTCGCCTTCCATTTCCTATTCCCATTCGTAATTGCTGGTGTCACCATCTTACACCTTCTCTTCCTACATGAGACGGGATCAAACAACCCAGCAGGACTTAACTCCGACGCAGACAAAATTGCATTTCACCCATACTTTTCCTATAAAGATCTTCTAGGCTTTACAGTCATGCTTCTAGCATTAACCTCACTAGCATTATTTTCCCCCAACCTGCTAGGAGACCCGGACAATTTTACCCCCGCTAATCCACTTGTAACCCCACCACACATTAAGCCCGAATGATACTTCCTTTTCGCCTATGCTATCCTCCGATCAATCCCCAACAAACTTGGAGGTGTACTTGCACTTTTATTCTCCATCCTCGTTTTAATGGTAGTCCCAATCCTACACACCTCTAAACAACGAGGAATCACTTTCCGCCCTATTACACAATTCTTGTTTTGAACACTAGTCGCAGACGTAATCATTCTTACATGAATCGGAGGAATGCCCGTCGAGCACCCCTTCATTATTATTGGTCAAGTAGCATCACTACTTTACTTCGCTCTTTTCCTCGTCCTGGCCCCACTAGCAGGATGGTTAGAAAACAAAGCCCTCAACTGAAACTGCCCTAGTAGCTTAGTGTCTTAAAGCGCCGGTCTTGTAATCCGGAAACGGAGGTTAAAATCCCCCCTAAGGCCCAGAAAGGAGAGACTCAAACTCCCGCCACTAGCTCCCAAAGCTAGCATTCTAAATTTAAACTACCCTCTGAGAAACACATGTATGTGTTTTAAATATACGATGTCATATAATGTATGAATGCACAGTGCATTCATGAACATATATGTATAATTTTACATACATTATGGTGTTAATACATATTATGTATATATTACATATATTATGGTGTTAATACATAATATGTATAATTATACATAATTTATGTAAAAAATACATACCCCCAGGTTTATTATCATGAATCTAAGTACATTAAATTAATAAACACTGGATAATTAATTAAACCCAAACAAGAAAACAAAAATCTAAAACAAACATAAAGCATAAAATTAAGAGCTAGAAATAATTTCAAGACACCTGAGTAACAGAATAATCCCCATAACTCTATTAAACCATTTTCTATGCGTTCCCCAACATTTCTCGATCACACACTTAATTAATGTAGTAAAGTCCCACCATCCAGCTGCATCCTAATGTTTATCATGAATGATAGGTCACGGACAATAATTGTGGGGGTAGCACAGAATGAACTATTACTGGCCTCTGGTTCCTACTTCAGGGCCCCACTTTCCTTAATCCCCCCCAATTGCGCGTTTGCGCATAAGTTAATGCCTGTAAATCGATCCTACTTTACCCACCATGCCGAGCGTTCATTCTAATGGGCATTTGGTATTTTTTTTTCGGCTTACTTTCACTTGGCATTTGACGGGGTCCTTCCTAATGTTAGTTCCATAAGGTTGAACATTTTCCTTGCTTGCGATTTCTATATGTTCAATACTTCATCAACATTCATAAAAGAATTGCATAAGTGATTTCAGGAGCATAAACTATCGTTGTTTACTCCTTATCCCACTATTATAGTGCCCCCCCTGCCCCAATATTGACGACTTTTTCGCGCGTATAAACCCCCTTTCCCCCTACGACCCAGACAAGCCTATTTTTCTCTGTCAAACCCCGAAACCAGGAAAGACCGGACTGGCGTATTATAGCAAGTTTCGTTTGTGTGCTACTCTTATAGTGCTGCAAAAATGAAATTTCGTTCA